AGCTGATCGTATTACCACAGAGTCAACTTGAACAATTAGAACTTGACCCGATTTTAAATGCGGTCCTTTTTTGGCTATACATACATTTTCACAAAGAAACTGCCCAAGACTAACGATTGTAGATGTCTCTTCACAATAATTGTAATGGAGAAAATACCAATTCAAATGGAATGGATTCAAAATGATGTTACTGCATGAATAGGGATTATAAATTTGACCATTTTCATCCAGTAAATAATATTTAAGTATTTGAAAAATCTGTTTAAAATTGTCAAGTTGCAAATAGTTAGTTACCAAGATCTGATTATGGGTTATTAAATGGGAAAATAAATCAAAATTATAAATTGGAAAGCCTGTTCCTAACGGGCCCAAGGAATTACTAATTGGAATTAGGGGGTTCTTTTTGATTGATTCCTTTATCACATTGGGAGATTTTACATCGTTGAATGGGCCTATTCGAAAACAATTGGATGATGACAAAATTATCAAAGATTGAGATTCCTTATTTCGATTCAACAACGTATGGATAGTTCCTTGATTTGGATTAAGGGATTCTTGAATCCTTGCCTCGGAATAGGAATAAATGGAAGAAAACGGATTGACATTAGCGCGATCTGATCCCTTCTCAGAGATCAATCCTGAACCCGACAGATCGTTCCTTTTTCCGGTATAAGAAATAGGTGACTTCGCTAAGTCGATTCTTAGAAAATATCTAAGCAAACCATTTGTCCTTATTTCAACAAAGGAAGCACAGGCCTTTTCGATCTTTTTGTCTTGGTCCCAATTCAACACTAAAGAAGTCCGAACTAATTGAATACTTGTGTCCCAAATTTCAAGAATTGGGTCGTAATAAAGGATATAATTGACAACTCGAAGTTGTAGATTATCACTTTCCTGCAAGAGATCCGGCGGGAAAAGTCTTCCTAAATTTATACCATCCGTTTTTTTATATGGGACTACAGGTTGAACCAAAACAAAATACTTTTTTTCATACCTAGAAAGTTTCATTCGTTGGATATAAAGCCAATTTTTCAATTTTTTGTATTCTTTGGAATTTGGTTTTCCCCCTCCTGGTGGTATCAATCGGAATGCCTTATTTGTCTTTCCAGGAAAATGGATATCTCCAGAAAAGATTATCAGTTTGATTTTTTCTGCTTTTTTCTTCACTCGGACCAATCCGCCTACCCGACTTCTTCTATTTAAAGTGATTTGTGTATCTGCCCCAATAATACTATTGTGCCGTACCATTATGGAAGAAGATTCGGCCAAAATGTGGACTTCCACGGGAATAAAAAAAAATGGATTTACTTCCTTTTGGTATTTTGGCCAAAATACCTTGACTCCTCGATACTCAATCAAATCCTCTTCGTTGACGATTGAATTCAGTTCTCTAGTCTCATATTTAGTAAGTCCTGAGCTCTTTCTTATATATCGAGGATCATCGAAATAAGCAAGAATACTATTTCTACGGAGAATACCATTTCTGGGGATTTCCATTGAGATACCTGAAGAAGGTATTAGTTGGTTCTCGCCTTCTTGAATCGATTCGAGTGGAATGATGAATCTATTTCTTCGCCTCTTTGCCAATAAATCAGAATTGCCGTCGAGAATGGCCGGATATCTGAGATTATAACGACCCGTACATGTCATTCGATTAAGTTCTGAATAATCAGGAATCCTATCTCCTGTTTGATTTTTACCAGAAAAATACGAACTAAAAAATTTGTGTCTCACTTGATTAACTTGATTATTAGTTACTGAGGGGTTAGCAATATATCTTGGCTTGACAGAAAGAGAATAAGCGTTCATTTGATCTTGATCCTTGTGGATCGAACAGGGGCCTAGACTGTATCTCCAGGGCTCCCCTAATAATATCCATAAATGACTTGTTTTTGGTAAGAGATGAATATTACCATATGTAAATTCAGGTGCATGGTACACATCAGTATTCCAGTGCATTTCGCCCTCTGAGTCAGAATAAATATGTTTTCGAACCTTCTCTTTCAAATTCAAAGTGGATGTTCTCGCACGAATCTCAGCAATCACTTGTTCTGATTCTACATATTGATCGTTTTGAACTAAAAGAAAACTTTTGGGCGGAATACACACATTGTGTATAATATCTTCACTCTCAATAGTTACATACAAGTCTCTAGAACATAGAAAAGCAGGATGTCCATGACGTGTACGTGTCGGATGAACCAAATCCTCGTTGAATTTTATTTTTCCATTAGAAGGGGCTCGCACATGTTCTGCAGTACCCCCTGTGAATACTCCGCCGGTATGAAAAGTTCTTAATGTTAATTGAGTGCCCGGTTCTCCAATAGATTGACCTGCAATAATACCTACGGCTTCTCCCAATTCGACCAGGTCGTCATGAGCTGGACTCCGGCCATAACATAATTGACAAATCCAAGATGTACTCCTACAAGTAAAGGGGGTTCGAATAGAGATTGGTTGTGCTCTAAAAGTTATGAATCTACTGACAAGTCCAACCCCAATATCTTGATTTCTAGTAGCAATACATCGCGAACCTATATATATATCATCTGCTAATACACGGCCAATTAATGTTTGGATAAAAATCCTGTCCGCCATCATTCCATTTCGAGGACTTACAGAAATACCTCGAACGGTGCCACAATCTGTTCGACGTACAACAATGTGTTGAACTACTTCAACAAGTCTGCGCGTGAGATATCCTGCATCTGAGGTTCGGATAGCGGTATCCACAACCCCTTTACGGGCTCCGTAGCAAGAAATAATGTATTCTGTTAAAGAGAGTCCTTCGCGTAAATTGCTTTGGATGGGTAAATCAATCATTTGCCCTTGGGGATCCGACATTAATCCTCTCATACCTACTAATTGATGTACCTGAGAAGCATTTCCTCTGGCTCCCGAAAAAGACATTATATGGACTGGATTAAAAGGATCGGTCATCCGAAAATTAGGATTCATTTCTTGTCGCAAATATTCACTTGTGGCATACCATATTTCGATCGATTGACGTAATTTTTCTACCGCGTGTACATTCCCATAATGATGGTGTTTTTCCAAAATAAAACTTTGTTGTTCAGCGTCTTGAACTAGCCATCTTTTAGAAGGTATTGTTAAAAGATCATCAATTCCTAATGAAATGGATGCGGCGGTAGCTTGTCGGAAACCCAGAGTCTTTACTTGATCCAGGATATGTGATGTATATCCTATTCCATAGTGATCAATAAATCGACTAATAAGTCGTTTCATGGCAGTTCCGTCTATCACTTTATTGTGAAAGACCTGAGTGGGCCGTTCTGCCATCAGTACCTCCATATTGCGCTGAGTAGAATTTGACAATGGGCTTGAGTCAGTGATTGGAAAACTTCCTTTTCTAGATCTTGATTCACGTAGAAATTCCGCAATTATGGTCCTAGTTAACCCGGAGAGACTCGAATTCCCGTTGGTAGCATAGAATTACAACAGCCCTGCCAAAACCCCTGTATGGCTTCTTCTATTTCTCGATAAAGAGAAATATGACCAAGAGTGGTTCGAATATATATATAAAGAATTTCTTTTTTTATACTTCGTACTATTAGATAGTGTCCATAAATCTCATAATAGGTCCCCACAGATTCATAGTGAATTTCGATGGGAACTTCTCTTGCAGCAATAACGCGTTGATCTAGTCGCCACCGCAGCCACAAAGGACTACCTAAATTGATTCGTTTTTGCCGATAAGCTCCAATTGCATCATAGGGATTACAAAAAAAGGGTTCTTTTTTTTTTGTATACTTATAGTTATTATCTTCATTTTGATAGTTTCTACGATTACATGGATTATACCTATTTACACAAATACCCCGACGATTTCCACTCGTTAAGACATAGAGTCCACTAAGCATATCTTGAGTTGGTGCCGAAATGGGATCCCCAATAGTTGGAGACAAAAGATTCATATGAGAAAACATAAGTAAACGTGCCTCTGCTTGAGCCTCCAAAGATAAAGGCACATGAACAGCCATTTGATCCCCGTCAAAGTCTGCATTGAAGCCCTTACAAACTAATGGATGTAAACAAATAGCGCGTCCTTCCACTAAAACGGGGAGGAATGCCTGTATGCCTAATCTATGCAGAGTAGGCGCTCTATTCAGCAATACAGGATGGTCATCCAGAATTTCCTGAAGTATTTCCCATACAATCGGTTTTTTTTTCCGAATTTGACTCTTAGCAACTCCTATGTTCGAAGCAAGATGTTTTCTAATTAGGTCACGAATTACAAATGCCTGGAAAAGTTCTATTGCTATTTCGCGAGGCAATCCACATCGATGTAATGAAAGTGAAGGGCCCACGACAATCACGGACCGCCCTGAATAATCGACCCGTTTACCAAGCAGAGTCTCGCGAACTCTTCCTTCTTTGCCTTCAATTACATCTGAAAGCGACTTGTAAACTCTATTATGATCATCCCTCATTGGTTGTCCGCAGATTCCATTATCAAGAAGTGCATCCACGGCTTCTTGTAGCAATTTTTCCTGAGATATTATTAATTCTTCTGGCGTAGCTATACTTGTTGTTAATAGATCTGTAAGAGTATTATTCCGATAGATAATTCTTCTATAGATTTCATTAATATCCGAGGTCACTAGTTTATCCTCATCTATATGATAGATTGGTCTCAACTCAGGAGGAAGAACTGGTAATAGACACAAAACCATCCATTTTGGTTCTATATTTGTTCGAATAAAATGCTTAGCCAATTCCATGCGTCTAAGCAAAAAATCTTTTCTTCTTCCAACTTTTCGATCTTCCCATTCATTTCCTGTGGGTTCCTCTTCCTCCAATTCTTTCCATTCTACCAATGAATAGTCTATAATAATTCGTAAATCTAGATTGGCTAATTGTTGTCTGATAGAACCTCCCCCGGTAGACATCTCTCGATTTCGAAATGTATCGAAGCTCCGGGTAGTAAAAAAAATTGGGATTCTGTATTTCCAGGGTTGGATTTCATATTCCAATAAACC